ATAGTAATGATTTATTTAATTTGATTGCTGGATCAAAAAAAAGAAGAAAAAGAATAGAATGGTCTTATTAAAAACGCCTCGTTATTTTTAACCAATTATGTGCTTCAATATAATTCCCTGGAGTAAGCGCTATAGCTTGTTTCCAATACTCAGCAGCTTGATCGAACCAAGCCTCCGCAATTTCTGAATCGCCTTGTATAATGGCCTGTTCTCCCCGGTCGGAATAGGTTAGTAAATTCCCTCCCTTAGAACCGTACTTGAGAGTTTCCTACCTCATACGGCTCATCAATCTATTCTATTTTCTCTTGGGTTAACCAGAAAATGTTTATTGCATAAGTTTCCAATTCTAATTTGGATCAATGATTAGTTTTCTCTTTTCTCCCACCTTCAGAAGAATGAAGCATAGATATCCCCCGATATCGTTATAATTTTCTGAAAGGTAACTATCTCGGTTTCATGTTTCATATATGGTATATGAGATTTCTATTTATATAGAATTTTTGAAAAAGACTTTCCTCCGTTAAGAAAAAAGAACTTACTATCTTTGGGATCTGATGCTACACCGCTGCTCAATACTTTAGTAGATCGACTCTATTACATAAGTTGATTTCTCACTTTTTTATCCCATATCATGACATAAGTAAGCAGTTCTGAACTGTATTTACCAAATAATAGCTTACTAATGGATCTTTACGGTGCTTTCTCTATCAATTCGACTCTTTATCCATAGAGTATAGTATATAGGCCATACCTATTTCTTCCGATTTTTTTGGTTCTCGCGAAGTCTTTTTCCTTGCTACAGCTGATAAAAATCGTTACTTTGGACGATTTCTATGTAGAAAGCCTATCTTTGTTTCTAGTATTTACTAGACGATTCAATCTTTTTTTCTTTCTATAGTGAAGATAGTCACACGTAATGACAGATCACGGCCATATTATTAAAAGCTTGTGGTAAAAATGGATTTCGTTCTAGTGCTCGGAAATAATATTCCAAAGCTTTTGTATGCTCTCCGTTGCTTGTGTGTATAAGACCTATGTTATAGAGTATATAACTTCGATCATAAGGATCAATTTCTGGTCGCGTAGCTTCATAATAATTCTGTAAAGCTTCTGCATAATTTCCTTCGGATTGAGCCGACATCCGTTACGGTCGTTCATTCTAGTAAAAGAATCTCCGTTCCAGAACCGTACGTGAGATTTTCATCTCATACGGCTCCTCCCTTCTGTGCATAGTACTAAGAGGAATAATTCATATAATCAAAATTTCACTATTCTCATTATGAACTGACAGGAGCTAGTATTTTTACAAGAAATTTCTAGCCAGCCTTCCCACAAGAGGTTTTTTCTTAACACCAATAATATTAGTGCTAGATTGAAATGGTAACTCCAAAGATTTCTTTGTACTCAACGCTTACGATTTCCAGGAATTAGTCACTTCAACGGTCTTTGATGGTTATACGGGTACCAAAAGTACGAATGAGATGGATCTTTGTTTTCCTAACCATTCTTTTTAGTCCCGATACCGATAAGGAAAAGGTTTATTTATAACAAAGTTTTTGTGTTGTTGATTCCTAGGTGTAGTGCTTTTTCCCCGATGCCACCCATTGGTACTAAATGAAAAAGAACCTATAGATGTAACCTTTCGCTCAATACTAAAATCGATAATTGAAGCATCTAAGGCTGCATCAATCGAGGATACACGACAGAAGGAATTGCTCTATCTCTAAACTTCACCTTCACCAAGCGTAGGTTTCTTTCACTAATTTGTTTTTTTCTATTACTAACTACGTTCTTTTTCTCGTAAAACTGAGGGGTAAAAAAACAATAAAAAATCAAATCGCACCATCTCTGTAATAGGTAAATGCCTTTTTTTCTCCTGAAGTTGTCGGAATTATTCGTAATAAAATATTGGCTACAATCGAAGAGGTCTTATCAATAAAATTTCCATTTATTCGAGATCTAGGCATAATTAGCAATTCATTCTATAATTCTTCTCATTCCCCTTCGGGGAAAATAATCCCACAAAAAAAGGAATTGTACAGTACAAAATAACATAAAAACAGACTAATTGGAAAAAATGTGGTGTCCCCCTTTTGGACAAAGATGAAATGAAATAGTTGAATCAGATTAGATTTCATTCCAATTTCGTAGTATACCAATGACTATTACTATTTCATCTAAGTTGAATAACCAAGTTTCCCCTTATGGATTTTGATAACTCGAGAATTTTTGATTTGGTTATGATACAAAAAGGAAAAGAATGGAATAATCATTCCCTGATAAAATAAAATTCAAATAAAAAAGAAAGTAACCATCCTTTTTGTTTGCATAACGTGTATGTGCCACACCATAAAATTGAAATAGAAAGATTCATCGGACGATTCATAAATTCCATGGGTTAGCTGATGAAAGAAGCTGTTGTTGATAAATATGAAATTGGAAAAGAAATTTCTTCTTATGGAACCATTGGGCGATCATACATGTACTACAATTAAGATGAAGGACTCGCTATTCATTCGGGTTTTGGTCAAAAATAACATTCTGTAGGAGAGATGGCCGAGTGGTTCAAGGCGTAGCATTGGAACTGCTATGTAGACTTTTGTTTACCGAGGGTTCGAATCCCTCTCTCTCCGTTTCTTTTCATTTATCAACGTTACCGACTAGAATGTATCAAAGAAAATAAGAATTGATATCATTATTCTAACGGTAAGACCCTTATTTACTTATTTAATATACATTCTCTATCCCTAATTAATCCGTAAAGTAAAATATAAATAGAAATATCATATTGATATTGAAAAAAAAATCAAAAGAATCCTATTGCCGATACTTTTTTGATAAGTGAATGAGACAGGGCACGAGGTACTCTATTTACTTCAGCGAAAGGAGTCAAAATTGGTATGAACCTTGCTTTTTTATTTTCGTTAGAATCAAGTCTGACGGGAATAATATTCTACGATCAACAACTCATTTATTTTCAGACCGATCCATTTACTATTTATTATTTGATTTACAAATCCTTTATATTGTAATGAGTCAATAGTCAAATGGTTTGGCAATTCCCCGTGGGAGGATGAAACAAGAGAATTTTGAATCAGAGCTTTCGATCTTTCTTTATCCTTCGTAGTAATAATATCTCGGGGTTTGCAACGATAACTTGGTATATCCACTATACCACCATTAATTAAAATGTGTCTATGGTTAACTAATTGTCTGGCTCCAGGAATGGTCGAAGCCATACCTAATCGAAAAAGGATGTTATCCAAACGCATCTCAAGTAGTTGTAGTAAAACCTGGCCTGTTGACCCTTTGGCTTTTCCAGCAATATGCACATATTTAAGTAATTGTCGCTCTGTCAGACCATAATGAAAACGCAATTTCTGTTTCTCTTCTAAACGAATACGATATTGTGATTTTTTTCCAGAGCGCAGTTGGGTTTGAAGATCACTTCTGGATCTGGGTCTTTTACTAGTTAATCCCGGTAAAGCCCCCAGCCGGCGTATTTTTTTGAAACGAGGTCCTCGGTAACGAGACATATAAAGGCTCCTTTTTGATTCACTTTCATTTGACAAAAAAATATAAATTCAGACTGAACTAAAGTATCAGCAAAGCAAAACTCAATTTACTAAAGTCCTACAAAACAGAATAAAATAAATATTATCAATATTCGGAATTCGTATTTTTTGTATATATATAGGAAATTCAAGCAAAGGTTACGTTTTCCAATTTCTTCTGTAGAGATCTAATTGTTCTAGTCAACTTTTTTATTCATAGCTATAGCTGCAAATTATCATGACATAATATATCGATGACTCAACATTTAGAGAAAGCAAGAGTAGATATTTTCAATCATGGAAATCAAAAAATGGATAAAGAAAAAGAGCCGGCTATCGGAATCGAACCGATGACCATCGCATTACAAATGCGATGCTCTAACCTCTGAGCTAAGCGGGCAGATATAAGAGCAATGCTATTACCTAGCGATTCTTCTTTTTTTATTTCATTTATTGATTATTTAATTTTCTTCTATATTCTTAGTTATTAGTTATATATTTTAGATTCTATTTAGAAAAGAGAAAAGAAAACTATTTAGATCTAGATAATTTAGATATCTAAATAGAAATTCAATTCCATATTCATATATATGAAAAGAAAATATCAATATATCAATGATATTATAATTCGAAATGAAAAAAAAAAAGAATGAATATCGACCGTTCCACTATTCCAAACTGCACTGTAAAAATGAAGGAGGAGGGAAGGCATATATATATATGTGGGATATATCTATCCATATTGAATTGCGGATACATCAATGATAGAATCATTTCGTATTGAAACAAATAGAAATAGGGTTTATCCAATAGAGATGAAATGATAGAATATAGAATAGAGGGCGGGCAAAAAAAGAAAATAGCAGCATATACTTTTTCGATATAGGAATCATTACCTAATGAATTCAATAGTGCCAAGATAAATGAAAGAGGTGGGTGGAATTACAATTGGATCCTTGTCTCAAAGGAAAGGGGATATGGCGAAATTGGTAGACGCTACGGACTTGATTGGATTGAGCCTTGGTATGGAAACCTGCTAAGTGGTAACTTCCAAATTCAGAGAAACCCTGGAACTAAAAATGGGCAATCCTGAGCCAAATCTTTGTTTTGAGATAAAAAACGATGTAAAATGAGAATAAAAAGGGATAGGTGCAGAGACTCAATGGAAGCTGTTCTAACAAATGAAATTGACTACGTTACGTTAGTAGCTAAAATCCTTCTAACGAAAAGGATAACCTTATATACCTAATACGTACGTATACATACTGACATAGCAAACGATTAATCACAACCCAAATCTTATATCGAATCCTATTTTCTATATATGAAAATAGAAATCTTCTATTTTTTTCTATTATCTTATTATAGAATTCTATTATTCTATATTCTTTATTTCTTTCTTATTTCTATTCTCTATTAATTGGAATGATATAAATCAAAAAATAT